GTCAATACAGCCAAAATCACACCTGTAACCCAAGTCAATTCGCGAGGTTTTTTAAATCCACCTGTGAGATACACACGAAATACGTGTAGGATCATCATTAGCACCATCATACTTGCTGACCATCGATGAACTGATCGGATTAACCAACCAAAGTTGGCTTCAGTCATTATGTATTGAACAGAGGCAAAAGCCTCTGTAACGGTCGGACGATAGTAAAAAGTCATAGCAAAACCGGTAGCTACTTGTACTAAAAAACAAGTAAGTGTGATCCCTCCTAGACAATAAAATATGTTGACATGAGGAGGAACATATTTACTAGTTATATCATCTGCAATCGCCTGAATCTCGAGACGCTCCTCGAACCAATCATATACTTTATTGAGATAGGTAAACCAAAGAGACTCCCCCTCTGAGAACCGTATATGAGAATTTCATCTCGTACGGCTCAAGCAAAAACACCCAAATAGTGGTTGCAACGGATATGTAATAGAAAGTTTGAAACTTCTTAGCCACTTGATTCAATCGTCCCTGAAGATACGAAGTGAAGGAACCAAAATCCGGAATCTCTTCTTTGTGATGATAATGCCAAAATATCAAGTTGGCTCATTCGTCTTTATGTTGATCGTTACAGGCCTCTTGAATCTTCTCTTCCCCTATTTATTTTATTTTGGATTTGTTGTTTTTGTTTGTGCGTAATACGGATTTACTATATGTTTTGTTTACTATTGATAGGAATTCTCTTGTGGAGACCCTATGAATCGATTGAAACCTCAGATTCATACTAGAACCACGATGATTCAATAAAGCGCCCAAGCTAAGCCCAAAGATTCTCTGAGTAAGAACCATTTGATCATCACTTATTCAATGAATGGATGGAATGACTAAAAATCCATAGAAACATTGGTCCTTCGGTCAAAATAAGCATAATTCTGAAGGAAGAAAAATCGTTCGATTTATGACTCGTTGTTTGAAAATTTGTTGGAGTCCGGTCGCGAGGTCTGAATAGTAGGTATGAATCATAGTTCAAATATTTCTTGATCTATTCCATATATTCCGTGCTCCAGATACTAGAATGAATATCCGACGAGGTAGAACCATCTCTATCGAGATGACAGACCTATTCTCTGTACTATCAATAGGATCAATTATAACAAGTCACACACTCATATTCCGGAAATACCGAAACAACGGAATTCCACGGTCGAACTACCAGAATGGCCTAGAAATCCGAGTCCTAAGTGATTCATTTTGGATTGAAAAGCTAGGACTTCATGGTTCTTATGGGACCTAACTCATTGAAATTCCATCCAGTAAAACGGAAGAATTATAAATCTCCAAAATAATAGATAGGAATATCGCAAATAGAGCCATTGCGACACCCATGAAGGGGGTAGTTCCCCATCCAGGAGCCACTTTACCATATTCCGAATTCAATGGTTTCAATAAATCCCCTGTAATAGTTCGTCTTGGCCCAGATCTAGAACTACCCTCAACGGTTTGTGTAGCCATAAATCCTATTGCATTGGTTGAGATCTGTTGACTTTGTATACTATTTCGTTGTAAATAAACGATCTTATCGTAGCGTAGATCGATCGTGGTCTTGAAATTATCTAATAATGGAAACAGCAACCCTAGTCGCCATCTCCATATCTGGTTCACTTGTAAGCTTTACTGGGTACGCCTTATATACCGCTTTTGGGCAACCCTCTCAACAACTAAGAGATCCATTCGAGGAACACGGGGACTAGTTGAAATAATGAACCCCCCATATTGGGGGGCTCATTACTTCAATTGAGATAATGAAAAATCATTTCATCTTTTTAGTCGGAACCTTAGGCGGTTCTCGAAAAAAGATAGCGAAAAAAATGATCCCTAAAGTCGAGACTAACAGGAATGTATAAACCAATGCTTCCATAGATTCGATCGTGGTTTACAATTATAGCTTCCACACCTATTCATTTGGGATCATTTCCCAGATAAAGAAAGGGCAAGAGTCAAAGAAAAGGCGATGATGAAAATCAAGATTTCTCCAATCCCTTATGTCAAATCAAAAAAAAATCAAATAGAGGCGAAAGATACCAGAGCAATGTTGTATCAGACTACTTGTCTCTTTGTAGTTGGATCTCCAAGTTTTTGGAATGCCCCAAATTCCACTTGAGCATCCAAATCTGGGTCAATACCAGCAAAAACATCTCTGAACAAGGTTCTAGCGCCATGCCAAATGTGTCCGAAAAAGAAGAGCAAAGCAAACGTAGCATGTCCAAAAGTGAACCAACCTCTTGGACTGCTACGAAAAACACCATCGGATTTCAAAGTAGCACGATCTAATTCAAAAATTTCACCCAATTGGGCACGTCTAGCATATTTTTTCACAGTAGCGGGATCACTATAACTGACTCCATTGAGTTCGCCACCATAGAACTCAACAGTTACACCTACCTGTTCGACACTATACTTTGATTCTGCCCTTCTAAAAGGAACATCGGCTCTCACAATTCCGTCTCCGTCTACCAAAACTACTGGAAATGTTTCAAAAAAAGTAGGCATACGACGTACAAAAAGCTCATGCCCTTCTTTATCTCTAAAGATGGGGTGTCCTAACCATCCAACAGCTATTCCATCCCCGTTATCCATTGAGCCTGCTCTGAATAATCCCCCTTTCGCCGGATTATTACCGATGTAATCATAAAAAGCTAATTTTTCGGGAATTTTAGACCAAGCTTCCGACAAACTCAGATTTTCGGCTAGCCCGGCACCAACCCTTCGATATATTTCTTGCTGGAAGTATCCCTGATCCCACTGATAACGAGTGGGACCAAATAATTCGATCGGGGTAGTTGCTGAACCATACCACATAGTTCCAGCAACAACGAAAGCTGCAAAAAAGACAGCAGCGATACTACTGGAAAGGACCGTTTCAATATTGCCCATACGTAATCCTTTGTATAGACGTTGGGGCGGGCGGACACTAAGATGGAATAGACCCGCTAATATGCCCAATGTCCCCGCTGCAATATGATGAGAGGCTATTCCTCCCGGAACAAAAGGATCAAAACCTTCCGCGCCCCACGCTGGATTTACAGATTGTACTTTTCCGGTTAGGCCATAAGGATCGGACACCCATATTCCAGGACCATACAAGCCTGTTACATGAAATGCGCCAAACCCAAAGCAAGCCACCCCTGAGAGAAATAAATGAATTCCAAAGATCTTGGGCAAATCCAAAGAGGGTTTTCCCGTACGTTCATCACAGAATATTTCTAGGTCCCAATACACCCAATGCCAGATAGCTGCTAAGAAGCACAAGCCAGAAAACACAATATGTGCCCCGGCCACACCTTCGTAACTCCAAATACCCGGATTCGTTATAGTTCCTCCTGTGATACTCCAACCACCCCATGAATTGTTTATTCCTAAACGAGTCATGAAAGGGATAACGAACATACCTTGTCTCCACATTGGATCAAGAACGGGGTCAGAGGGATCAAAAACTGCTAATTCGTATAAAGCCATCGAACCGGCCCAACCAGAAACTAGAGCTGTATGCATTATATGGACAGAAAGCAACCGACCGGGATCATTCAATACGACGGTATGAACACGATACCAAGGTAAACCCATGGAAATACCCCTTTATCAAAGAAAAAATAGACACTATGTAACTTTATCGCATTGGAAAAGACTATGCTATGGACCTCACCTTTTCAGTGGATTATCCCGAAGCAAGGGTTAATATTTATTCCGTTCCGTTAGTAATAATTGAACAATTCTGTTCGTAGGAACAAAGAGAAGCAGATCTATTCTATACCCAATAAGTACCAATACGCAATGGGGGCTGGTCCCATTTTTTGTGAGCGAATGCATAGATACTTGTTCATCATTCAAACGATCCATTCGTAAGAATTTTTCTTTATTCATTCTGTCTTCCTCCATGAACCTTCGAATCTATGGATAAAATACGATAAACGGCAATATTATGAAGACAATAAACCCGTTGTTACGTTTCCACATCAAAGTGAAGTATAGTACTTAACCTCTTTTTCTTTAATTTAATGCCCATTGGTGTTCCAAAAGTACCTTTTCGGAGTCCTGGAGAGGAAGATGCAGTTTGGGTTGACGTATAGTGCGACTTGTCAGACATATTGGGTCATATGGGATTTCCCCGTTCTCTCCCCCGATGGAGATATCCTCTCTTTCGCCCAAGAAAGATTGATTGAACCATCAATAATTCGGAGCGTGAAGTGCAATTAGATCAATTTATTGGAGGATCCATATTATCAATTAGAAGAATTTATGGTTGGCTTGGACCAATAAAATGAAGTATACAGGCTCCGTTCAGAAAATACCAAATTGGCAATCTATGTATGATTACCACTCGTATCATAAATGATTCCTTTATACCATATGAGTGATCTCATACTGCCAATCAATGGAGTAATATGATGAATACATCATATATTGGGCGGAAGACATGAAACGAATTGAAAAAAAAAAAAGAAGTCGTAGCAAAAAGAAGTGGTACTGAGATTATTTGTCCTATATGTGCAAATAGAATTCGGGCAGATCTTTACCCGGAGTAGAGCATAAACCTAAAAGAATTGAAGAGGCCCATTCAGGAACAAGAAAATTACATCGTGATTTGGATCTCGATGAAACAATACATCAATGAGAGGTTAGTTCGATAAGTTCAGTGAATTCTAAGGAAGCAAGTCAAGTCAAAACTCATGTTTCTTGAAAAATGGAAGAAAAAGCCCCTTCGTTAGGAAAAACCCTGCTACGAAAAGAGAAAAGGGCTGGAATCGACACATTGATTCTTTTTTTGTTTCGCAATTTTAATTTTTTGAACCGTATGCATCCAAAGGTGCGTGTACGGTTCCTAAAGGATACAATTTTGTCCTAATCAACCGACTTTATCGAGAAAGATTACTTTTTTTAGGCCAAGAGGTTGATAGCGAGATCTCGAATCAACTTGTTGGTCTCATGGTATATCTCAGCATAGAGGATGATACCAGGGATCTTTATTTGTTTATAAACTCTCCCGGCGGATGGGTAATACCAGGAATATCTATTTATGATACTATGCAATTTGTGCCACCAGATGTGCATACAATATGCATGGGATTAGCCGCTTCAATGGGATCTTTCCTCCTGGTCGGAGGAGAAATTACCAAACGTCTAGCATTCCCTCACGCTTGGCGCCAATGAGTTTTTTATTTGAGAGAAAAAGAAGACTATGCCTTCGCCATATGGAATATAAATAATAAGTAATAATAGCATGGCACTTCGAGTTCGATATGAGCAAACCATTCTCGTTTTTTCATAACATGAGATTATGTATCGAGATAGTAGTATGAAACAAAGGTTATTTCCGATTTGATCTTATGTATCGGGATTCCATTTCAGCGTCACAAACCTTTTTGCTTCCACACCAGAAGTCTCTTTCCGATATTTATGTTATGAAAGAGTATGAAAAAAAAAAGATTCTTTTTTCCTTATTTGATCGGATCAAAAAGAAACTTTGGGATTGCTGAATCTCAGACGAGATAAATATATAAAGCAACGGAACCATCATAGTATTTTTTGACTCCTACGAAAGGAAGGATGGTAAATGGATCATTCAACGATCTGGGTCTGATGGATTCTATTTGTCTCTTTCTTTGATGGAAGGGAAAAAGAAATTCCATTGCAGAGCCGTATGCAATGCACAAAAGATGCCTGTACGGTTGTTCAATTCTATCTTTTTCTTTTTGTTTGTTATTCTTTATCCCTTCCTTTCGCCCGATCATGCGAGATAGAGGAATCGTTTATTATGTTATATCATCAGGGTTATGATCCACCAACCTGCTAGTTCTTTTTATGAGGCACCCACAGGAGAATTTATCCTGGAAGCGGAAGAACTACTGAAACTCCGCGAAATCCTCACAAGGGTTTATGTACAAAGAACGGGCAATCCTTTATGGGTTGTATCCGAAGACATGGAAAGAGATGTTTTTATGTCAGCAGCAGAAGCCCAAGCTCATGGCATTGTTGATCTTGTAGCGGTCGAAAATACCGGGGATTTCGCATAAATCCGTGATTCCATTTCGAATCATAATTCGAATGAACCGTGATTTGATCTTTTATCTTCTTTTCTTACCCGGGTAAAATCAAATAGTAAATGGAAGTAATTCATAATCATCCGGTTAGGATCGATCTAAACCAGCCCATTCTGTATACGATTCAGCATGCCAACTATTAAACAACTTATTAGAAACACAAGACAGCCAATCAGAAATGTCACGAAATCCCCAGCTCTTCGAGGATGTCCTCAGCGTCGAGGAACATGTACTAGGGTGTATGTGCGACTCGTTCAGATCATGAGCTAGAACAAATGAGACGATTTTTCCAGTCTCAATGACCAGTACCAATGAATGGGATAGAATGGAAGAACTCCATTCACTATCTAAAAATAAAGATCTATCATATACCTCTATTGTGTATGGAATTTATGGTTTCCATTGGTGCAAATCCAATCACCTCGATTTGAGATGAAAAGCAATTCTCCATTGGTAGCAAATGGTTATCCATTAAGCGGGGGAAATGGTATTTAAGAAGCAGAAAGATTATGCTCCTACTCTTGCAAGAACGGACTAACAGGGTCAGCTACCTAGCCAACCTTCATAATTAAATGCCGTCACTGTATGAATAGATCTCATTGTGAAAAGACCTATTACTGGATAATTCATGGGTAGAGCCAAAGAGTGTGAACTGTACAAGTTACCAATAACATTGATTAAATGAGGGAAGGGGCTCCGGTGTATAGAGAGGGCCTCACCGTTTAAGAAGTAATCATAGAAACGATGGAAGCCACTATTTATTTATTTATCCATTTACATTTACTACCTATTTATTTTATACCTATTTTATACCAAATATCGGTAAAATTTCTTATTTTGAGGTGAAATAAATGCCTGGAAGAAATAAAAAATCGTGGTTGGGAAGGTCATAGTAGCAAAAGCCATTGGAATTTTTATTTTATACATCGGAAGAATCCGTTTTGTTATTAATAAACCAGGAGAGGGGAAAAGAATGACTGAAAGAAAAGAAATCGATTAGTTATTCATCAAAGTTTAATTTCATTCAATGACCAGAGTTAGACGAGGATATATAGCTCGGAGACGTCGAACAAAAATTCGTTTATTTGCATCAACCTTTCGAGGGGCCCATTCAAGACTTACTCGAACTACTACTCAACAGAAAATGAGAGCTTTGGTGTCCACTCATCGGGATAGAGGCAGGCGAAAGAGAGATTTTCGTCGTTTGTGGATCACTCGGATAAATGCAGTAACTCGTGAGAATAGGGTATCCTATAGTTATAGTCGATTAATACATGATCTGTACAAGAGGCAGTTGCTTCTTAATCGTAAAATACCTGCACAAATAGCTATATCAAATAGGAATTGTCTTTACATGATTTCCAATGAGATCATCAAATAAGGAGATTGGAAGGAATTCACCGGAATGATTTAAACGGAGTTCCCCGGAGAATGACCTCCGGGAAGGTAGAGTAGAAATTAATATGATAAGATAAGTAGTAGGAATGAACGAACACGTTTCAAAAAAAAAAAAGATTTCTTCTTCTCCCATTCTTTTTTTTATTCTATTACGACGCAACAATCAAATCTCTCGGCTTTTTCGAACAAAACATCAATCAATCTGATTTTGAATTCCAATTAGAGTTGTTTTGATTCAATTGAGGAGTAGGCCTATTTATTTCTGGTTCTAGGACCAGTAGTTCTAGGGATCGACTCGGTTTTCTCAAATTGTTTCTCATTATTAAGAAAAGGTAACGAAGATAAAATACGAGCTTGTTTTATAGCAATAGTAATTAATCGTTGTTGTTTCAAGGTCAATCTATTCACTCGTCTAGATAATATTTTTCCCTGTTCACTAATAAATTGACTAATTAAACTCATGTTTCTATAATCAATTCGATCCCCCGATCCAATTGGGGGCAAACGCCTACGAAAAGATCGCTTGGATTTACGAAAGAGTCGCTTGGATTTATCCATGGTTTATTCCTTATCTCTAAAATCCCATTTCTTCATTCATTTCGGATCCGACCGAAATAGGACTTGATTTGTTTATATATATATAATTTCTTCCTGTTCCTTGGAAGGATGGTACACGTGTTCCGTTCGATCTATTTCTTTATCTCCCCATGAATCGTATGCTTGTAACAATAAGGACAGAATTTTCTCAATTCCAATCGACTAGGTGTATTGTGTCGATTCTTTTGAGTAATATATCTGGAAGTGCCTCGCGATTCTTTATTGAAATCATTTCGGACACAACTGGTACATTGCAAAATAACTATTCCTCTGACATCTTTACCCTTGGCCATGAACCTCCTTTGGATTCACTCAATTCTTCTATTTTCGATCCGAACCGAAGAAGAAGAAAGGAACGAAAAATAAATAGAAAATAGGTTGCTAACTCGAAATCCAATTATGAAAGATTTCGTTGCAATCAATAAAGTAATAAAATCATAAGTAATACAATTATTTCTAACTATTCATTATTCCTAATCCCAGCATTTCATTTACTATCTTATATGATCTCGAACAGCCTGCCCTAGAGCCCCATTTCTATTTCTGTTCTACCTCTATTAATTCTATCCTGAACCCGAGTTTGACTGAGGTTCAATCCACTTTTATTCTTTCTCTTTCCTTCCTATCCTAAAGAACTGAAAAAAAAAGGGGGGGGGGTTGGTCACAGAGAATTTATTGTATCTCTAATCTTCTTCATTCATCCATTCCCATATCAATAACTAGAATGAAAAAAAGGGGAATACCAACGCATCTGGGAATAAACGATTGATCTCTATCAATAGACCTGCTAAAGACCCAAACCATAGAGTAGTTAGCACAGGTGCCACGGAGAGATATGTTTTTATATCTCGCATTGAAAATCCTCCTTCTTTATTGGAATACATATATGATCAGATGCATATGTAGTTAAAGATCACTTGTATTTGTACGCGGAATCCCTAACTAAAATGGATATGTACAATGATCCGGTAGATGAGATCCACTTGTACCTAAAACAGAAAAAGATGACCCCCTCTTCCTGAGCATTACCGATAAATATTCATTCTTTTATACGTTAGGTTTCATATGTATATAATTCTTTTATTATATGAGATATGAGACCAAAAAGAAGAAATGGCAAGAGAAATTGTATATAGATAGAGGAAATAACGATGTGGAAAACAAGACAGGGATTCTCTACAATGACACTGTACAACAATTAAAAGGGATGTAGCGCAGCTTGGTAGCGCGTTTGTTTTGGGTACAAAATGTCACGGGTTCAAATCCTGTCATCCCTACCTATTATTTTTCCTATGGCCAGTAACGAGGGGTCAATTGAAATCGATGAAAATTGGACATAATCTTTTATTTTATGATACTATATGCAATGCATGCAAAATGTATTGGGGGTACAAAAAGAATCCTTTTCTTGACAGTCGTATCTGCTGTCATAAGAAAGCGCTCTTAGTTCAGTTCGGTAGAACGTGGGTCTCCAAAACCCGATGTCGTAGGTTCAAATCCTACAGAGCGTGATTCTGTTCTTGTAATGTCGAATCACAATAAAACAACTTCACTAACTTGAATTGCAACCTGAATTTGACCCCCTGCAGATTAAGGAGGAGGTCAATCAAAAAAAAAGATGTTACTCAATCAAAGGTCCAACTGATCCCCGCGTCTGTATTGTAAATATGCAGTTACGAATAATCCAGCCAAAGTAATAGGAATTAGACCTAAGACGATTCCAAATAGAAAAACTTCAATCATTTCAATTTATTTGAAAGAGGAGAAAAAGAGAGGTAATATCTATCCCTAAATATTAATCCCAATCTCTCATGAATCTCAATGACCAAGAATTGGCAATTGGCGCGGAAGGAACTATAGAATACCTGGAATCTCACAGAAATATTCATTTTTATGAATGAATTGTTCAT